TCGATAATATCAGAATCTGATGAATCCGCCCAAGCAGGCTTACTAATGGGATGTCCTGAAAAGTTACAAAATTTCGCTTTAGCCAATGATCCAATCAAAGGAATAATTGGAACTATAGTATCAAACTTTTTAATAACAATATCTATAATAAATGACTTTTCTAACATTTGACTCCTTACTGCTGAAGGAGTTGGTCGTACACTTGAAAGATAACCCAGAAAATCGATAAAATGATTGGATAATTGGTTTATATGAATCCTATCCGGTTGAGACCAAAAGTTAAAATGACATTCCCATAAATTGACAAGGTAATATTTCCATTTCTTCATCAGAAGAGGGGTTCCTTTTGAAGACAAAATGGATTTTCCTTGAAATCTGAAATACTGTATGAAAGGATCCTTGAACAACCATAGGATAGTATGAAAATCATTACGAAAATCCACTAAAAAATGTGCTATTTTTCTATAAAAATGTGTTCGATCAAGAAAAGCTCTAGAAGACGTTGATCGTAAATGATAAGATTGTTTACGGAGAAAAACAAATATGGATTCCGATTCATATACATGAAAATTATATAGGAACAGGAAAAATCTTTGATTCTCTTTTGAAAAAAAGAGAATCATTTTCGTTTTTTGAGTAATAAGACTATTCCAATTATGATACTTGTAGAGAAAGAATCTCAATAAGTGCAAAAAGGGAGCATCTTGTATCCAAGAGCGAAGGGTTTGAACCAATAGTTCCAGATGGATAGGGTAGGGTATTAGTATATCTAATACATGATTTAAATGTAATAATTTATCCTCTAAAAAGGGAAATATGGAATGAATTGATCGTAAAGTAGTCATAGATTTGTCTATTTCTTTACTTTCTGGGGAAGATACTAATCGCAGTGAGAATGGAAGTTCCACAATGACTGCAACCCCCTCTGATATCATTTGAGAATCCAAATTTTTATTATGCCCGAAAAAAAAATTTGGATTAGAATCATTCGTAAAAATAATCAAATGCTTCTGTTGATACATTCGAGTAATTAAACGTTTAACAATTATTAAACTATATTTTTTGTCATAACCTAAATTTTCCATAGGCTCATAAAGAATCGATTTATTTAACCCATGATCATGAGCAAGTGCATAAATGTATTCCTGAAAGAGAAGTGGGTATAGGAAGTCCCGTTCTCGCGATCTATCTATCTTTAAATAGCCTTGTAATTCCTCCATTTGAAATTCGATTTGAACCAAAACCGGGGATTTCTTGGGTCATCAAATGATACGATACATAGGTACGATACAGTCAAAACAAGGTATCAAGGTATCATAGTAAGAAAAGATACCTTGGAAATGATTAATCTATGGATTCTCTCTTTTTCCATCCGATTGGTTCTTGTTCGTTATAAGATACCGAAGATGTTTAGAAATCCTTTATTTTTGCAACCCGATCGCTCTTTTGACTTTAGAATTCTATTTCTCAATATACTGTTTCTTTTACACATTCGTCTCCGCACAGGGATATAATTAATAGAATAGTTAGGATTCAAAAAAAAAGTGAAGAATCCACTTATTAAAGTGATTTCATAACCTTTGCCCGCCCCAGGGACTAATATATTTCTAACGTATAATTAGATCGGGTAATTGGTAATTATTCGAATTAAGAACCGAAGCTCGTTGCTCTTTTTGTTTCCCTATAATTGGAGCTTTTTGGCTCTATCCATTTATTCACTCGATCCAACCATAATTGATTTTTTGTACCGCTCTAAGAATTAAAACTCTAACAAACTAAACAAATATTTTGTACCGATCCCGTAAGGGTTAAGTACTCTATCTTAAAGTTATTTATTTATGATATGAGTTATTCATTTATACGACATGCTGTTTTTTCCATTCGTTCCCTCTCAGGATCAGTCGGGGTCTTACAAACTCTACCAACGGTATGGACGAATCCGTTCCTTCATCCAAATGTGTAAAAGATTTTAGCCGCACTTAAAAGCCGAGTACTCTACCGTTGAGTTAGCAACCCAAAAATAGAATTATGGTGTGTAGATACGATCGAAAAAAAAAAAGAGAGATTGGATTGCACAACCCCATCAAAAACATTTTTTTATAGTAAATTATGAACATAAAAATGAACAGCTATAATGCTGAAAAATTCCCGGATAAGATAAATGAAATACATCCCAGAGAATTTAAGGAACCTATCGCTTACATGAAGTAAAGTAAAAAAAAACTTATAGGGCGTGGATAAATAGATCTATTTATCCACGATCAATTATATTTTTTCAATACACTATTGTCAATATGAACGTTGAGAAAAAAAATAATATTATTATTATAAAATAATAAGAACTTGTGTTGGATTGGCATTTCATAGATAACCTACCTAGAGAATAAAAAAAGTGTAGATGTCGAAAAGAAAAAAATAATCAAGAAGAAAACCTCGGGTTTATTCAATATCCATAAAGATACCATAAGAAAGCTCGGCCCCTTTTTTTAGTGGAGTCTCG